TGATATAATTGCTATGCTTAGTGTGTGACTCGTTGGTTTTTTTAGGGTTAGGATTAAAAAAACACCGGCCCGGTAGTATAGAAACCAACTCATTACTTCATATTATCTGGATCTAAAGAACCTGTCAAGATATGCTAAATCAGTCATATCTTTATAGCAACTGAAATTTTTTTAGAATGAAACTTTCATTTTAAGTTTAAAGCAAAATACAGAACAAGGGCCAAGGGTGTGGATAAATGGAAGGGTGAAAGAAAGAAAGAAAAAGAATCTCAATGATATAGAATTCCAATATGTAAGGTCTATGGGTCATCTCATAAAAGACAGTGTAATAAAGCATCAATACTAATTGATTCATACATAATGAAATATGAAATGAATCCTTCTTATAGATTATAGAAGAAAAAACTCAAGAGCTTCGGGCCAATAAAGACTAAGAAGGTTGACTCAAAAATAAATTGGATTATGAGCTTCATTGTAAAATTCTGACCTAACCATTTAGTACGAAGTGGTGGGGACGAAGGAACCTGTGAATGCAAAAGATTTGATTCAACAAATGAATCTTAATGATTCACTAGTTGGGATGGCGAAATGAACCAGAAATCAATTCATCTATTCGGAGAAATGATGAACAAGTGCTAGGACTGAAATAGAAGTTGCAAGAGTAAACATTCGCCCGCAGAAAATAAAGATTTATTTAGGACGCTACAAAAATTTTTCTAAAAATATCTATTCAAATTAATTGAAATTCAATTTTGAATCCTTTTATTTGCGAGGAGCTGGATGAGACGAAACTCTCACGTCCAGTTCTGTAGTAGAGATGGAATTCCGAAACAACCATCAACTATAACCCCAAAAGAACTAGATTCCGTAAACAACATAGAGGACGAATGAAGGGAATATCTTATCGAGGTAATCATATTTGTTTCGGTAAATATGCTCTTCAGGCACTTGAACCCGCGTGGATCACATCTAGACAAATCGAAGCGGGTCGACGGGCAATGACACGAAATGCACGCCGTGGTGGAAAAATATGGGTCCGTATATTTCCAGACAAACCAGTTACAGTAAGACCTGCGGAAACACGTATGGGTTCGGGGAAAGGATCCCCTGAATATTGGGTAGCTGTTGTTAAACCGGGGAGAATACTATACGAAATGGGTGGAGTAACTGAAAATATAGCTAAAAGGGCTATTTTAATAGCAGCATCCAAAATGCCTATACGAACTCAATTTATTATTTCGGGATAAAAATGTAAAACCGATAGAAATGAGTCTTGGGGATAACAGAAAACCGCGGGTTTCTTTTTTTGGACAAAAAATATTTCTTTTATTTTATTCATCTTTTGCATTGGAAGAATAGACTCAAAAATTCATATGATTCAACCTCAGACCCATTTAAATGTAGCGGATAACAGCGGGGCTCGAAAATTGATGTGTATTCGAATCATAGGAGCTAGTAATCGTCGATATGCTCATATTGGTGACGTTATTGTTGCTGTGATCAAAGAAGCAGTACCAAACATGCCCCTAGAAAAATCAGAAGTAGTCAGAGCTGTAATTGTTCGTACCTGTAAAGAACTTAAACGTGACAGCGGTATGATAATACGATATGATGACAATGCTGCAGTTGTAATTGATCCAGAAGGAAATCCAAAAGGAACTCGAATTTTTGGTGCAATCCCCCGCGAATTGAGACAATTTAATTTTACTAAAATAGTTTCATTAGCTCCCGAGGTATTATAAAATAAAATCAGATTCTGATATCTTTGGGGTATTTTATTTGAAAGAAATAGATTAATTCGTAGATTGTGTCTCACGCATATACCTTGAAAAATTCATATTCATAAAAAAAAAAAAAAGAAAAACATGTTAATTATATCCAATTTTGAGGCACCAAAAATTTTAGTTCATCATGGGCAGAGACACTATTGCTGAGATAATAACCTCCATACGAAATGCTGATATGGATAGAAAAAGAGTTGTTCGCATAGCATCTACTAATATTACCGAAAATCTTGTTAAAATACTTTTCCGAGAAGGTTTTATCGAAAACGTCAGAAAACATCGAGAAAAAAACAAAAATTTTTTGGTTTTAACCCTGCGACATAGAAGGAATAGGAAAAGACCCCATCCCTATAGAAATTTTCTAAATTTAAAACGGATCAGTCGACCCGGTCTACGAATCTATTCTAACTCTCAACGAATTCCTAGAATTTTAGGCGGGATGGGGATTGTAATTCTTTCTACTTCTCGAGGTATAATGACAGACCGGGAGGCTCGACTAGAAGGAATCGGCGGAGAAATTTTGTGTTATATATGGTAATCCTTTTAATATCCAAATGGAATCCAAAACCTCTTTCTATTTGTAAAAAAAAAAGGGGGCGAGTTGTCTAATATTGTTTCTCCTACATTAGTTGATACTTCAAGGGGGCTTTACCTGGAATGAAAGAACAAAAATGGATTCATGAGGGTTTAATTACTGAATCGCTTCCCAACGGCATGTTCCGGGTTCGCTTAGATAATGGAGATCTGATTATAGGTTATGTTTCAGGAAAGATCCGACGTAGTTTTATACGGATACTGCCGGGAGATAAAGTCAAAATTGAAGTAAGTCGTTATGATTCAACCAGAGGGCGTATAATCTATCGACTCCGAAACAAGGATTCGAAAGATTAGGTGGTTTTTATTCAATATGATTCGAGATGAAAAATTTAAAGAAACTTATTTTCTACCAAGAAATAGATTCAGAAAAAAGATAAGGAATGACAAATATGAAAATAAGAGCTTCCGTTCGTAAAATTTGTGAAAAATGTCGACTAATCCGTAGACGAGGGCGCATTAGAGTAATTTGTTCCAACCCGAGACATAAACAAAGACAAGGATAATCAGACTCACTAAAGGTCTCAACGTACAAATAAAGAATCTGTTTTGACCTGAAATGGATATATCCATACATTTCTGACTCATATTTATGAGATGATACAATATGGCAAAAGCTATACCGAGAGCTGGTTCACGTAGAAATGTACGTATTGGTTCACGTAAAAGTGCACGTAGAATACCAAAGGGAGTTATTCATGTTCAAGCAAGTTTCAATAATACTATTGTCACGGTTACAGATGTACGAGGTCGAGTGGTTTCCTGGTCCTCGGCCGGTACTTGTGGATTCAAGGGTACGAGAAGAGGGACGCCCTTTGCCGCCCAAACTGCAGCAGCAAATGCTATTCGTACAGTAGTAGATCAAGGTATGCAAAGAGCAGAAGTCATGATAAAGGGTCCCGGTCTCGGAAGAGACGCCGCATTACGAGCTATTCGTAGAAGTGGCATACTATTAACTTTTGTACGGGATGTCACCCCCATGCCACATAATGGCTGTAGACCTCCAAAAAAAAGACGTGTGTAGAAATGAAGAGTTACGAAATTTCAAGAGAAACAAGAGAAATAAATAATTCAGTCAAATAAAATATTATTACTATGGTTCGAGAGAAAGTAACAGTATCTACTCGGACACTACAGTGGAAGTGTGTTGAATCAAGAACAGACAGTAAACGTCTTTATTATGGGCGCTTTATTCTGTCTCCACTTATGAAAGGACAAGCCGACACAATAGGCATTGCGATGCGAAGATCTTTGCTTGGAGAAATAGAAGGAACATGTATCACACGTGTAAAATCTGAGAATGTCCCCCACGAATATTCTACTATAACGGGTATTCAAGAATCGGTCCACGAAATTATAATGAATTTGAAAGAAATTGTATTGAGAAGTAATCTATATGGGACTTGTGACGCGTCTATTTGTGTCAGGGGTCCTGGATATGTAACTGCTCAAGATATCATCTTACCGCCTTATGTAGAAATCGTCGACAATACACAACATATAGCTAGCTTGGCAGAACCAATTAATTTGTGTATTGGATTAGAAATCGAGAGAAATCGCGGATATCTTATAAAAATGCCACATAACTTTCAAGATGGAAGTTATCCTATAGATGCTGTATTCATGCCTGTTCGAAACGTAAATCATAGTATTCATTCCTATGAAAACGGGAATGAAAAACAAGAGATACTATTTCTCGAAATATGGACAAATGGGAGTTTAACTCCGAAAGAAGCACTTCATGAAGCCTCCCGTAATTTGATTGATTTATTTATTCCCTTTTTATATAAGGAAGAAGAAAACTTACCTCTAGAGGACAATCAACACGGGGGTCCTTTATCCCCTTTTACTTTGCACGAGAAATTGGATAAAGTCAGAAAAAACAAAAAAAATAGCGTTGAAGTCGATTTTTATTGATCAATCCGAATTGTCTCCCAGAGTTTATAATTGCCTCAAAAGGTCCAATATAGATACATTATCGGACCTTTTGAATAACAGTCAAGAAGATCTTATGAAAATTGAACATTTTTGCCTAGAAGATGTAAAAGAGATATTGGGCATTCTAGAAAAAAATTTCGCAATTGAGTTACCAAAAAAGAAGTTTTAAATCTATTGTATTTAATTAAGATATAAGATTTGAATCTGTAGCACAATTCAGATATTCGAAAGAAATTGAGAATTTTATTGAATAGATGTATCTAGGGCGAATTCGCCTTGAAGCGACTATTCCCTAGATACACACATCGTGTTATTTCACAATTGAATCAAATTAAAAAAGACCTAAAGTTAGGGATTTATCAATAGGTAATGTTGCACCAATACCCAACCAAAGGGCGACTGCAGTACCAATCAAAAAGACAGTTGTCGCTACTGGACGGCGAAATGGATTTTGGAATTTATTAACATTCTCTAAAAAGGGTACTGTTAATAATCCCGCAGGTACTGAAACCATTAAAAGAACACCCAATAATTTATTGGGCACTGTACGAAGTATTTGAAATACGGGAAAGAAATACCATTCAGGTAATATTTCCAAGGGGGTTGCAAATGGATCTGCCGGTTCACCAATCATTGATGGTTCTAGAACCGCTAAGCCTACGTTACATGCAATAGTACCTAGAA